ACCAGCCACAAGTTTCGTGTTGGACGAAATACTCATACTCGAAATTATAACCAAGGATTGCTGTATCAATCACAATCTATTTCTTCCGAGATCCCCTCTGAAACTTTTTTCAAATACAAGAGTTTACTATCTTCCCACGAATTAGTGAATTAGACAAGATCCTTTTGTATAGGTAAAGGATAACAAATGACGAGTCAATCTTCAGAAATTTTATCGTAAACGAGAAATACTTATCTTCGTCTTAGAATACTTTTACAAAAAAATGCGGGAGAGAGAAAAAAGATGCAGGGTCGTTTATCTTTTTGGTTAATCAAACATGGGCTAGCTCATAGATCTTTGGGTTTTGATTACCAAGGAGTAGAGACTTTACAAATAAAGCCCGAGGATTGGCATTCCATTGCTGTCATTTTATATGTATATGGCTACAATTATTTACGTTCCCAATGTGCTTATGATGTAGCACCGGGCGGACTGTTATCTAGTGTATATCATCTTACTAGAATAGAATATGGTATAGGTCAACCGGAAGAAGTATGCATAAAAGTTTTTGTCCCAAGAAGGAATCCTAGAATTCCTTCTGTTTTCTGGATTTGGAAAAGTGCGGATTTTCAAGAAAGAGAATCTTATGATATGTTGGGAATCTCTTATGATAATCATCCGCGTCTAAAACGTATATTAATGCCTGAAAGTTGGATAGGATGGCCTTTACGTAAGGATTATATTGCTCCTAATTTTTATGAAATACAAGACGCTCATTGAATAATCAGAAACAAATATTCACTTCTTCGATAACTACAACTTTAAATATTCAAAGAGATGACGTCTCGTTCAGATATTAAACAGATAAATAAAAAAAAAAAGACAATACAATTATAGAGATAGTGATTCATTAATATTTTCCGATTTTGAAGATACTTTTTAGGGATGAGCCCTGTCAATAGGATAAAACCCAAAGAGTTCATAATACCGAACTATAGTACTGCGCGCGCCATTTAGATGAGACTCCAAAAAGTCACATAAGAGGAAATGAAGAAATCGAATCTGAAAATAAATGAAAGGAGATCAGATTTGATTTGTACTGTATATTGTACATGAGATGAATCTTGGCTATTCGCCTTCTTCAACTCCCATAGACTAGACTTTGATTTTAGGTCTTTCACCCAACTTTTTGAACTATGTATGAAGTATTAACCCAGATACTTAGATTGATAAATTTGCATCATGATTTATACTATTCAATGAATATGTATGTCGACCCATATCAATAAATTTGTATAATCGATACTCATAAAAATAGCTCATGTGCCAGGAACCAGATTTGAACTGGTGACACGAGGATTTTCAGTCCTCTGCTCTACCAGCTGAGCTATCCCGACCATTCATGACGTAACATCCTCGTTTTATTTTAATAGAAGACTTGGGTGTATGTCAATTAAAAATAAAAACGAAAGGGGGATTACTAAAGTCTTATCCATACATCGGTGCAATTTCTTGCATCTTTAAAAAATTAAAAAAAAAAAAGGTACCTTGTAAGTTTCAAGGAAAATATGAATAATTAAATGAATGATTAATTATTCAAATTTAATATTAGATTAGGATTCCTTTCTCAAAGATGTTCATTTGTACGTTTTTCATATATATCACAAATCTTTTGATAAGAAAACAATTTCCGTTCAGATGCAATTAGAATGAACGAGAAACATGAGGAATTTTGAGCCGCTAACGAACCTGAGAAGATAGGATAAATAATTAGGGAATCAAATGGGCCTTTTTGGGGATAGAGGGATTTGAACCCTCACGATTTTTAAAGTCGACGGATTTTCCTCTTACTATAAATTTCATTGTTGTCGATATTGACATGTAGAATGGGACTCTATCTTTATTCTCCTACGATTAATCAATTCTTCAAAAAATCTATCAGATTTTGATGGGATGGGAGAAATGGTTTGATATCTTTTTTCAACTTAGAATTTATTCACAAGAATTCTTTTCATTTTCATGAAAATGAAAAGAAATTTGAATTTGAATTCGGGTTGTAATTAATCATTTGGACATAGTATTTCAGTACATATATACATTTATTCTTCATCCTTTCTGGAGTTTCGATGGACGGATTCCTTTACTAACGCAAAGTAGACAACTCCATTTGTTAGAACAACTTCCATTGAGTCTCTGCACCTATCCTTTCCTTTTTTATTATCACTTTCTGAACCCTTCTTTGTTTTCATAAAAAAGGATTTGGCTCAGGATTGCCCATTTTTAATTCCAGGGTTTCTCTGAATTTGAAAGTTATCACTCGGTAGGTTTCCATACCAAGGCTCAATTCAATTAAGTCCGTAGCGTCTACCAATTTCGCCATATCCCCTTCCTTTTTCTTTGTGATTAGAATCACATTATGATAACGTTTTATTTTTTATTTTATTTATATTATGATGGGCATATTGAATTCATTAATTCAATATACAATCTTGATTGATACATATTACATATATCGATACATATAACATCTATAATATACTTATTAATACTATAAATATATATTTTTTTTGACGTCTATATTATAATTCTACTTAATACATATATTAAGTATATTTTTTCTTTTTACCTATTTATATCGTTTTTAGCGTGCAATTTTGTATACTTGAACGGCCGATTCTTTTGGTTTCGTCTTATCTCTCTTATCTTTCCGAACTAAAAAAAAAATAACTAAAAGGAATTTTAGTAAATATTTAATTAAATTAGTTAAATTAACTAATTTAATAGTCAAAACGGATCTAATGGATATAACTAAGAATTTCCCCCTTTTTTTTTATTTAAAAAAAATGAAATTCTTTAAAATATTAAGATTATAATGTATCTAATATGTATATGTATTAGATATACATTAATATATATAGAATCTTATTCTATAAGACTCTAATTAAATTAGTATGACTTTACTTTCTAATATAATTGATTATTTAATTATATTATTAATTAGAAATTAGTTTATGTCAATTATGTAATAAACATGAAATAAAATTATTAATTTATTTTAATAGTAACAAAAAATTTTATTACTAAAAGAACTAGAATTTAAATTAGTAAAGATAAACATAGTAAAAAAAATAATTTTTAATTCAATAAAATCTTATTATTTAATTAAGCTAATAAATATATTGATTATTGATAATCATATATTTGGTAGTCTAAATAGATCGAAATTATATATTGCTATATTTAATATAGCAATATATATGTTCTAGAATATTCAACTATCCAATATTTATATAAAATATTATATATATAATATATTCATTTTAATTATGAATAGTTAAGAACGAACAGTTAATAGCTAAAATTACAGTAGTTTACTAAATTACTCTGTGTGTCCAATTTATGGTATGCGAGCCCACTTAGCTCAGAGGTTAGAGCATCGCATTTGTAATGCGATGGTCATCGGTTCGACTCCGATAGTTGGCTTTTTTCCATATGTTTGAGTTTTATTTTTTCCATAGTTGATAATGTGAAATCAACGAAATTGAAAAAGCTTCTTCCCCTTTTCCCAATGGGCACCCTTCTATTATCTCATAAGACCTTCCAATTAAAAAAATAATTGGAGGGGTTTGATCTATGTAGACCAATTAAGAAAGGAACCCTTAAGATTCAATTCTTTTTTATATTCTTATTATTTTCTTATATTATTTAAGGTTTTAATATACTTTTTATACTATAAATTATATATAATAATTTAAGGCCGGGATATTGATACAATTCATCTAATTATTCTTTCAAATTCTTCTTTGTAGGAAAATACAATATTTCAATTAATTTATATTCTATATTTTTATTTTTGTATTTATCATTTAGTTTAGTTTAATTTCATTTAGGTTTATGCAACTTTCTAAGGAGTCTTTATGTCGCGTTACAGAGGGCCTCGTTTCAAAAAAATACGTCGTCTGGGGACTTTACCGGGACTAACTAATAAAAAGCCTAGAGCCGGAAGCGATCTTAGAAACCAATTACGCCCGGGTAAAAAATCTCAATATCGTATTCGTTTAGAAGAAAAACAAAAATTGCGCTTTCATTATGGTCTTACAGAACAACAATTACTTAAATACGTTCATATTGCCGGAAAAGCAAAAGGGTCAACAGGTCAAGTTTTACTACAATTACTTGAAATGCGGTTGGATAACATCCTTTTTCGATTAGGTATGGCTTCGACTATACCTCAAGCCCGTCAATTGATTAACCATAGACATATTTTAGTTAATGGTGGTATAGTAGATATACCAAGTTATCGCTGCAAACCCAGAGATATTATTACAGTGAGAGATGAACAAAAATCTAAGTCTTTGGTTCAAAATTATCTTGATTCATCCTCCCGGGAGGAATTTCCAAAACATTTGAGTCTTCACCCATTCCAATATAAAGGATCGGTCAATCAAATACTAGATAGTAAATGGGTCGGTTTGAAAATAAATGAATTGCTAGTTGTAGAATATTATTCTCGTCAGACTTAAACCTAACTAAAAAAAGAAGTATTCGAACAATTTGAACCTCCCTTTCACCAATATAAAGAGATTCGAGGTAAGGGAGTTTATCTACGGATTTTTTCTCATTCGTGTATCATAGATTGATAGGGAGATCTTCATTCCTTGTCCATTCTTTATAGTATTTTACATACCACATAAATTTGGATTTAGGAATAGTGAAAACATATCAACGAAAATTCTAATTGTTGGAATAATGGTGTTCGTTGTTATGATATATTTTATTGCGATCAATAACAAATTAGGTGCAAGGGTGCGGAAAGAGAGGGATTCGAACCCTCGGTAAACAAAAGCCTACATAGCAGTTCCAATGCTACGCCTTGAACCACTCGGCCATCTCTCCTACATAATGCTAAAGTTTCATAAACCTAGTAACTAGTAATTCATATTAAGTTTTTGGATAAGTGCGTACACGTTATTTTATTTTAACTATAAAAATAGAAAAACTTTTACACACCCTTACGAGAGGGTGGGGGATAAAGATAATTTTCTGGGACAAACTGTTAAAAACAATACCTAAAGGTATCTATTCATGTTTACAAAGAAAGGTATCACCCCTATTTTTTTTCGAATCTTTAATATTGGATTAAATAACTTAATTGGAACAACTCTCACTCTCAACGCTTGCTCTATTTTTTTAGACTATCTTTAATGGCTGCCGCTGCCCTTAGATCATGATTCTATTTAGTTTAGACTATTATTTTCATCCATCATAGAGCGATTCTTTTATTCTTTTTCCTCTTTGCTTTGAATCAAAATTATAAAAACGTCTCGAATTTTCGTACAGATCAGGATAATTTCGCTGATTCTTCAACTTTGATGAAATCGGAATATTTTCTTATATTCTTAATACTACTAGATTTACATTTGGATGGAATTCAATTTTTATCTATTCCTGTAAAAAAGAAACAATTTGAGTAGAAGTGTTTAATTTTAGTGAGTCTGATTTTATGTTATTTCGTACTGTAAAATTATCTTGGTTGTGGGATTTTTTTCTCACGAAGGTTATTATTATTAAAATAAATTATAGAATGAATCTCTGCCTATGTCTAGATCTCGAATAAATGGAAATTTTATTGATAAGACCTTTTCAATTGTAGCCAATATCTTATTACGTATAATTCCGACAACTTCGGGCGAGAGAGAGGCATTCGCTTATTACAGAGATGGTGCGATTTGATTATTTTCTTTTTTATTTAGTTATTTATTTTATTTATATTTTTTACGGCTCTTAGTATTCTTAGGAAAAAGACGCATTATTATTCGGGATAGAAAGAAAAAAATGATTGAAAAAAATCTACGCTTCTTGAAGGTGAAGTTTGTAAGTAAATAAAATAAAACAAACCCTTCTGTCGTGTATCCCCGATTAATGCAACCTCAAATGCTTGAATTGTCGATTATAGAGTATTGAGCGAAAGGTTATACTACATCCCTATGGTTGTGTTAGGTCAAACATACTACACTAATACCAATAGGAGGCATATAGGAAAAGGCACTACTCCGCGGAATCAACAACACGAAAACTTTGTAATAAAGTACCCCTTTTCCTTATCAGGATCAGGACTAACAAGAACGGTTGGGACAATAAACATCCATCTCGTTCGTGCTTTGGATACCCATATAACCATCGAAGACTGTTGAAGTGACTAATTCCTGAAAATTAAGAGGCGTTTAAGACAAATAAATTGTTGGAGTCGCCCGTTTTTTATCTAGTACCAACATACTTGATCTTAAGGAAAAATCTTTTACAAGAAGGTTGGTTAGAGATTTCTTGTAAAAACACCAGCCCCACTCAGTTTATAATGAGAATATTTTAATCTTTTTTTATTCCATGTATCAGTCTCATTATGTACATAGAGGAGGAGCCGTATGAGATGAAAATCTCATGTACGGTTCTGAAACGGAGATTTTTTGAATCGAATCGCGACCGTAACGGATGTCGGCTCAATCCGAAGGAAATTATGCAGAAGCTTTACAGAATTATTATGAGGCGATGCGACTAGAAATTGATCCCTATGATCGAAGTTATATACTCTACAACATAGGTCTTATCCACACAAGAAACGGAGAACATACAAAAGCTTTGGAATATTATTTTCGTGCACTAGAGCGAAACCCATTCTTACCACAAGCCTTTAATAATATGGCCGTGATCTGTCATTACGTGCGACTATCTCCAATATAGAAATAAAAAAGGAAAAAAAGAGCAAATTTTTTAATAAATACTAGAAAAAAGGTCTTTCTACATATGTATCGTCCAAAACAACGATTTTTATTAGCTGTAGCAAAGAAATAAACTTCATAAAATTTGAAGTTATGAATATGAAAAAATAGGTAGTCCGCGATACTTTATTCGATGGATAAACGATCTAATTGATAGAAGAAGCACCGTAAAGATCAATTCGCGAGGTTTTGTGCCGATATAATAAGAACTGCTTATTTATGTCATGATATGAAATAAAAGTTAGGAATCAACTTATGTAATAGAGTTGATCCCCTAAGTTATTGAGCAGCGGTGTAGGATCAGATCCCAAAGATAGTAAGCCTTTTCCTTCTTATAAAGTAAAGGAAAATCCTTTTCAAGGATTCTATAAATAAATATAATAATTTATATAGTAAAATATTAAAATTAAACCGAGATAGTTACCTTTATTATAAAACTAGAATTATAGTTGATAGTGGAAAAGCCTCTGCTTTATGAAGGTAGGAAAAAAGATAAAACTGATTAAATTAGTAAGCAAAATGAAAGTTTTAAACTCATAACCTCTTTTTCTTTTGGTTAACGCGAGAGAAAAAATGGGAATGGGATAGATCCATGAGAAGTCTCATTCAATTAGATATAGTATATAAAAAAAAGGACACCAAAAGAACTTGACCGCTGAGCCGTATGAGGTCGGAAACTCTCAAGTACGGTTCTAAGGGAAGGAATTTACCCTCCTATTCCGACCGGGGAGAACAGGCCATTCGA